TAATTTCTGAATTTATACAGAAGTAATTCGCGAGATCATGCACCTCTCTTTCCTACTTATAACGGAAAGGGGTACAGTTGGTTGGTCCAGCCTATTCTTGAAATAAACAACCCGCACACACTCCCTTTCCAAAAAAAATCAATACACCAAGCACTACACTTAGATTTATTGGATTTGTTGCTAAAATATCGGTATTAAACCCGAAACTCCCGGCAGATGGCCAGTGGCCCAAAGAAACGAAAGAATCGGTTACGTTTTTCATATGATCTCCTCTTATAGATAGACTAAAAATCTTATAGATAGACTAAAAAATCGAACAGAGTTCTTTTTGTAGCACTTCGCCCCTCTTTTTATTTATTCTTTTATTTTTTATGAAATTGAGTAAAAAAATAAAAAATATTCGAGTTAGTTATAAATTATGAACTAATGAACTAGCCCTTTTATTGGTTATTGGAACACTACCACTTACTAAAAAGAGTTTCCCTTGGTCTATGAACGGGAAGGATGAAAGCGAGTCAGTATGCTAATTTCTCATCCGCAAATCAGCCCTTCCCGTAGGTTCTTTTCTCAAAGAATAAAGAATGGGAGGAGGGAAATCTTGATAGAATTTGAAAAAGCAAACGACAAGTCGAAGGCAATAAAATAGGAAAAATAAATACATTTTTCCTATTTCTAAGCTAAGATTAAACAAAAGGATTTGCAAATAAAAGTGCTAATGCTACAACCAGTCCATAAATTGTTAAAGCTTCCATAAAAGCTAGACTAAGCAATAGCGTACCTCGTATTTTTCCCTCTGCCTCAGGCTGTCTCGCAATACCCTCTACAGCTTGACCCGCAGCAGTCCCTTGACCAACTCCAGGTCCAATAGAAGCAAGCCCTACGGCCAATCCAGCAGCAATAACGGAAGCAGCAGAAATCAGTGGATTCATGATAAATTCCTCGTACCAAAAAAAGAAATGGTTAATGATACAATCAACCAATGAATTATGACTTAATTATTCCCTCACTAGGACTCATCCAGTCGAAGTAACTAAGAACTTCGGATTGAAGTAATAAGATTATTGAATCATCAAAACTACTTCGATATATCTTTTTTACTTTTTAGCCACAGAGTCTTTGTGAACCCATACGACTTTCGTTCTTCCATTTCTTGTTCTTGGTTCGAACTGTTAGTTGAATTTTTTCTTGATTTCATCCGTTTATTCATTCAATTCACAGTCACAAGGGACCGGAAGGACTTCTAGTCTATTAGAATCCCCTAGACTAGAGTAGTAAAATAATATCCTTTAGTTCATTTCATATATAACTAGCACTAGGCAATATCTAATATCACATATACATGTCTTTCTTCCATAACGTAAACCAAGCATTCATCTTAGATTCAATCCTATTCGAGAATCAAGCGTCGAAACATCTAGAAGGGTTCACTTATAGTTATTCAAGTACAGATACCTCCCGCACCTAACCGACCCTTTCTAAAATACTAAAAAAAACCTTTTTAAAAATTCTTTTGAATCTTACCTTTTCTTATTATTCCCCCTAGAGAAATTTAAATGGACAAATTGATTAGGACGACAAATTCCATATGTATAGAAATATCATTATTTGATTGATCTAAGTTCATGCAATTTATTAATAAAACTGAATATTAATAAAACTAAAACTGAATAAAAAAATTATTCATTTTTAGTATTTATTTATTATTAATATTTTGGTCAATCGTTGAATAAAATCAACTGAAAGGGAAATCATTTCGCCCTTTTTTTATTTAATTACTTTAATTACACGTCGTAAACCTATACAACAAGAATTATTGACAAAAATTCTTATATTCAAATTGTTTTAACAATGAATTAATAATGAGATGGACTAAGCAATCTAAAGTGAATATTCATTGAGACGAAGTATGATATTAAGTAAAGGAAAGGGGAATTTTAGGAAAAAGATCTCACAAAAAAGATCTTTTTCCCCTTACTCTTTAATATCATCGTAATTTTTTTGCTATCACTCTAGATCGTATATAGCATAGTTGTATATTTAGATTCCCCTATTCTATTCCGTAAGTTAAATAATTCTCTTGAGCCACCCACCATATATATTTATACATTGCTGTGGGCTAAGCTAAAAAATACTATTTCAATGATGGCCTTCCATGGATTCACCTATATAAGCCGCGGCTAAAGTTGCAAAAATAAGAGCTTGAATACCACTTGTAAATAATCCAAGGAGCATGACAGGTATAGGAACTACTAAGGGTACTAAAGAAACAAGAACAACAACTACTAATTCATCAGCTAAGATATTCCCGAAAAGTCGAAAACTAAGTGATAAAGGTTTTGTGAAATCTTCTAAGATGTTAATGGGTAAAAGGATTGGGGTTGGTTGAATATATTTTCCGAAATAACCTAATCCCTTTTTTGTAAGACCCGCATAGAAATATGCCACGGATGTGAGTAAAGCCAAAGCAACAGTAGTATTTATATCATTCGTGGGTGCGGCT